ACTAAAAAAAAACCCTTTTGTAGCGAATCATTTATTAAGAAAAATAAATAAACTTAATACAAAAGCAGAAAAGGAAATCATAATAACTTGGTCTCGAGCGTCTACCATTATACCTACAATGATCGGGCATACTATTGCTATCCATAACGGAAAGGAGCATTTGCCTATTTATATAACAGATCGTATGGTAGGCCATAAATTGGGAGAATTTTCACCGACTCTAAATTTCCGAGGGCATGCGAAAAATGATAACAGATCTCGGCGTTAATAATTTTTTAATTCGATTAAAAAAATAATAATAATAAAAATATAAAAGCGAATACAGATGCTTATCGTTTATTAATGAGAGGTGAACCTTAGAATTATGGAGAAAAAGAACAGAAAGCCGAACCAATATACAGAAGTAATCGCTTCAAGCCAACACATATGCATTTCTGCTCACAAAGCGAGAAGAGTAATTGATCAAATTCGTGGGCGTTCCTATGAAGAAACACTTATGATCTTAGAACTCATGCCTTATCGAGCATGTTATGACATTTTAAAATTGGTTTATTCTGCAGCAGCAAACGCCAATCACAATAAAGGTTTTAATGAAACAAGTTTAATCATTAGTAAAGCTCAAGTCAACGAGGGCACGACTGTGAAAAAATTAAAACCCCGAGCTCGAGGTCGGAGTTATCCGATAAGAAGATCGACCTGTCATATAACTATTGTGTTGAAAGATATATCTGTAGATGAACAACTAGAAAGAGATAAAAGGAAAAAGCAGCTGAGGAATATTTAAAGAAAGAATATTCCATATTAGAAAAACTATAAATACGCTATATTATGTTATGCTTAAAAAAAACCGAATGGATAAAAAAAAATACACCGATATGATGTTTCACGATATATATAGTAGTGGGGGACTATGGGACAAAAAATAAATCCACTTGGTTTCAGACTTGGTGCAACCCAAAGTCATCATTCTGTTTGGTTTGCACAACCAAAGAACTATTCAGAAGATCTACAAGAAGATCAAAAAATACGAGATTGTATCAAAAATTATGTACAAAAAAATCTGAAAATATCCTCTACAGTAGAGGGAATTGCACGTATAGAGATTCAAAAAAGAATTGATTTGATTCAAGTCATAATCTATATGGGATTCCCCAAGTTATTAATAGAAGAAAGGACTCGCAAAATAGAAGAATTACAGTTCAATGTACAAAAAGAACTTAATTGTGTAAACCGAAAACTCAACATTGCTATTACAAGAATTGTAAACCCTTATAGCCACCCCAATATTCTTGCGGAATTTATAGCTGGGCAATTAAAAAATAGAGTTTCATTTCGCAAAGCAATGAAAAAAGCTATTGAATTAACTGAACAGGCAGGTACAAAAGGAATTCAAGTACAAATAGCAGGGCGTATCGACGGAAAAGAAATTGCACGTGTCGAATGGATCAGAGAAGGTAGGGTTCCTCTACAAACCATTCGAGCCAAAATAGATTATTGTTCCTATGCAGTTCGAACTATCTATGGGGTGTTAGGTATCAAAATTTGGATATTTGTAGACGAAAAATAATAAGTATTTACTTAAGTTGGATTTAGTTCTATTTATTGATAAAAAATTATTGATAAAAAAACGTTAGTGATAAAAAAACAAACAATTCTATAAGGTTGAATAAAAATTCAATTAATTATTTAATATAATTGCTATGCTTAGTGTGTGACTCGTTGGTTTTTGTAGGATTAGGATTCAAAAAAATGGAATAGCCCGGAGTAGGAACTAATAACTATAGAACTAATAACCAACTCATCGCTTCGCATTATCTGGATATAAAGAAGAGCCAGTCAAAATATGATATATAAGTCATATCGTTGTAGCAACTGAATTTTTTTTTTTTTGAAAAGAAAAACCAATCTGATTATAGGTTGTAAAGCAAGGTAAAGTATACAGATAAACGGAAGGGTGAGAGAAAGATAGAAAAAGAACATCCACGATATATAATTCCAATATGTACGGTCTATGAGTCATCTCATAAAAAAGAATGTAATTAAAGCATCAATAATGATTGATCCCTAATTAGACAAATATGTGGATAAAACCAGACATAAAGAGCCCCGAGCCAATAAAGACTGAGAAGGTTGACTCAAAAAAAAATTCATTCATTAGGGGCTCCGTTGTAGAATTCAGACCTAATCATTACTCGAGAGGTGGTGGGAACGACATAACCTGTGAATGTATCAGATTCTATTGAAAAGGAATCTTAATGATTCAGTGGGTAGGATGGCGGAACGAACCAGAATTCATTTTTTTGAAAGATTATAAACAAATCTTATAACTGAATGTTGAAAGAGTAAATATTCGCCCGCGAATTTTTTTTTTATAAATTTGAATAAATTCGATAGGATAATAAAAAAAAAAAATTAAAGATTCATTATAACATAATACCCAAATTCCATTATCTATAAATAGAATACATGATTAATTATATTCTATATCAAATTAAAAGATAAAAAAAAATTCTATTATCTTTATCTATCTATTAAATGGAATTTAAAAGAATCTACCAATTCAGTATTCATCATGTATTTTATTTTTAATCGTTTAATTCGCGAGGAGCTGGATGAGAAGAAATTCTCATGTCCGGTTCTGTAGTAGAGATGGGTGGAATTGATAAACAACCATCAACTATAACCCCAAAAGAACCAGATTCCGTAAACAACATAGAGGAAGAATGAAAGGAATATCTTATCGAGGTAATCGTATTTGCTTTGGTAGATATGCTCTTCAAGCACTTGAACCCGCTTGGATCACGTCTAGACAAATAGAAGCGGGGCGGCGAGCAATGACACGAAATGCACGCCGTGGCGGAAAAATCTGGGTACGTATATTTCCAGACAAACCAGTTACCCTAAGACCTACAGAAACGCGTATGGGTTCGGGGAAAGGATCTCCCGAATATTGGGTAGCTGTTGTTAAACCCGGCAGAATACTTTATGAAATGAGCGGGGTGGCAGAAAATATAGCCAGAAGGGCTATTTCAATAGCGGCATCAAAAATGCCTATACGAACTCAATTCATTCTTTCGGTATAGGATAGGGATGTATAACAAAAGGAAAGAATTTTTTTGATAAAAAAAAACAATTGTAGGTTTCTTGTTTTGAACAAACAATATTTCTTTTTTTTTTTTTTACACTTTACATTGAAAAATACAAAAGCAATAAAAAAAAGATATGATTCAACCTCAAACCTATTTGAATGTAGCGGATAACAGCGGGGCCCGAGAATTGATGTGTATTCGAATCATAGGCGCTAGTAATCGACGATATGCTCGTATTGGTGACGTTATTGTTGCTGTAATCAAAGAAGCAGTACCGAATACACCTCTAGAAAGATCAGAAGTTATCCGAGCTGTAATTGTACGTACTTGTAAAGAACTCAAACGGGACAACGGTATGATAATCCGATATGATGACAATGCTGCAGTTGTTATTGATCAAGAAGGAAATCCAAAGGGAACCCGGATTTTTGGCGCAATCCCCCGGGAATTAAGACAGTTAAATTTCACTAAAATTGTTTCATTAGCACCTGAAGTATTATAAGGGAATGCCGTGCTATAGTTTTCTAATATTTGAATGAAATGTATTAATTTAAATTAAACTTAGTAAATTGTTTGTATATCACGTATATACCTTTTAAATTAAAATTCATAAGTATTTATGAATTCAGAAAAAAAAAAAGAAATAGAGCATGTTGATTATATCAAAATTCAGGGGCAATACTAATCTTAGTTTATCATGAGTAAAGACACTATTGCTGACATAATAACCTCTATACGAAATGCTGACATGAATGAAAAACGAACAGTTCGAATACCATCTACTAACATTACTGAAAATATTGTTAAAATCCTTTTACGAGAGGGTTTTATTGAAAATGTGAGAAAACATCAGGAAAGCAATAATTTTTTTTTGGTTTTAACCCTACGACATAGGAGAAATAGGAAAGGACCATATAGAACCGTTTTAAATTTAAAACGGATCAGCCGTCCCGGCCTACGAATCTATTCTAATTATCAACGAATTCCGAGAATTTTAGGCGGAATGGGAATAGTAATTCTTTCTACTTCTCGAGGGATAATGACAGACCGAGAGGCTCGAATAGAAGGAATCGGCGGGGAAATTTTGTGTTATATATGGTAATCTTTCTGATAGCCAAATCATATGCGGAACTTTCGTATTTGTGAAAAAGAAAGAGTAATAAGGTAGGTTTCTAATATTATGTTTATGCCTGTTTGATTGGTTGCTGCTTTAAAGCCGTTTTACCTGGAATGAAAGAACGAAAGAACAAAAAAGGATTCACGAGAGTTTAATTATTGAACTACGTCTCAACGGTCTGTATATTTCGAGTTCATTTCAATCTGATTCTGGGTTTTTCTTCGGGAAAGGTTCAACGTAATTTTATACATATACTATCCGTAAATAGAATAAAATTCTTGGTAAGTTATTATGATTCAACTAAAAGAAATAGAATTTGCATATTTAGTATATTAAAAAGTAAAAACTCAAAGAATTGGGTGCTTTTTTTATTTCAAGACTCTTTCGTAGGGATACAATCCAAAGTTAGAAATTTTAAGAAACTTATTTTCTTCCAATTTAAGTAGATTCAGAATTAAGAAAGGGAGTGACAAATATGAAAATAAGGGCCTCCGTTCGTAAAATTTGTGAAAAATGTCGCTTGATCCGTAGGCGGGGACGGATTATAGTAATTTGTTCCAACCCGAGACATAAACAAAGACAAGGATAATCCTTTTAAACAAAAAGGACTCGTGAAATATAAAGGACCTGATGTACAGGTGTACAAAAAAATAAGTAAAAAAAATTAGGATCTGTTTTGACATGAAATGGATATATCCATATATCTCTGACTTATATTTATGAGATGATAAAATATGGCAAAACCTATACCAAAAATTGGTTCACGTAGAAATAGACGTATTGGTTCACGTAAG